AATACACTTATATTAGATATGTAATGAAGAAATAAGAAACCATAAAAAAAAGGAATATTTTTCATAACTTCTCAGACACAACGGAACTTTTTTTTATAAAAAAAAAATATTTACTGAATTGTTGTATATTTCAATCTGCATTCTGGATTCTGCATAGAAATATAAGTTTTAGGCATTAACTACATATACACATTTAGTCATATATGTAATACTATTAGGTATTACAAATTAGAATAAAACCACAAAAAAAGCAGGAGAATTTTACATGCGAGATCTAAAAACATATCTTTCCGTGGCACCGGTAGTAAGTACTCTTTGGTTTGGTTCTTTAGCAGGTTTATTGATAGAGATCAATCGTTTATTTCCAGATGCGTTAATATTTCCCTTTTTTTCATTATAGTAATTCAGGCACGACGAAAAAAAAATGACAGCTACAATAAAAAATCTGTGCTTAACCCACCTACTTACTCTTCTTTATTTTCTAATGAAAATAAATTAGAAAAGAATAAAAACAGATTTGTCCTAGCGAAAGTATGAATTCCGGGTTCCGGGACCAAAAATGAATTAATTACTAATAGCGTCAGAAAGAAAAGTGAATACAATAGACGTGACAACAATATCATAAAAATACAAGATAATTCACTGAAAAATTAAATATTGTACAACAATTCTAAGTATAGAGTTAGAAATCATTATATTCCTTATAATTACTCTATTGATATATTGCAACGAAATACTTTCTAATTGGATTTCAATCTAGCAATTTCTTTTTTTTTTTTTTCTTCGCTTCGGATAGGAAAATGGAAAAATAGACCAGTTGAGTTAATCAAAAACCCAAAGGAGGCTCATGGCCAGGGGTAAAGATGCCCGAGGTACAATAATTTTGGAATGTACGCGTTGTATTCAAAATCGGGTTAATAAGACCTCAATTGGCATTTCCCAGTATATTACTCAAAAAAATCGCTATAATACGCCTAAGCGATTGGAATTGAAAAAATTCTGTACCTCTTGTTACAAACATACGATTCATGCGGAGATAAAGAAATAGGTCTAACCGACCGCTCGTGTGTCTGGCTTGCTTTATAATAAAAAATAAAAGCCACATATTATATCTATAGAATTATTATATAGTAATATTATTTCTACAACAAAAATTATACATAATAGATCCTATATTTATATAAATAGAAAATATACAACACAAAGAAAGACTTTTTTTAATTCGAAATAATTTTCGATACGATCAAAATAGACTTACGATTTTCAGCACAAGGAATAAAAAAACCATGGATAAAACTAAAAGGCTCTTTCTTAAATCTAAGCGATCTTTTCGTAGGCGTTTGCCCCCGATACAATCGGGGGATCGGATTGATTATAGAAATATGAGTTTAATTAGTCGATTTATTAGTGAACAAGGAAAAATATTATCTAGGCGAGTGAATAGATTGACCTTAAAACAACAACGATTAATTACTATTGCTATAAAACAAGCTCGTATTTTATCTTTGTTACCTTTTCTTAATAATGATAAAGAATTTGAAAGAAACGAGTCAACTCTTAGAACTACAAGCCTTAGAATTAAAAATAAATAGGCTTGCTCTTCAATTGAATAAAAAAAAAACTTCAATCCAACTAAAAATACGAATTTACATTTTGTTCAAAAAATAAATATTTTATTCTTGTGTTGTAAGAAAAAAAGAATTTGGTAATAAATCCTTTTTTCTTGAACGTGTTTGTTCGGTGTGACGACTTTATCATGATCCTATTATATCTCATTTTACCATACAAATTTCTACTCTAGCTTCCCAAATTTACTCAACAGGTAACTTCGCTTAAAACATTACCGGGAGGATTACTTCCAACCTCTTTATCTTAGTTTAAGGTCTCATTGCAAATCATATAAAGACAATTCTTATTTAATATAGCTATTTGTGCAAGTATTTTACGATTAAGAAGCAACTGTCCCCGGTACAGCTTATGTATTAATTTACTATATCTATTGTATAGTTTATAGGCTCGAATTACTGCATTTATGCGAGTAATCCACAAACGACGAAACTCCCTTTTTTTTCTACTTCTATCTTGATGAGCCGAAACTAAAGCTCTTATTTTCTGTTGAGCAATAGTACGAGAAAGTTTTGAATGAGCCCCTTGAAAACTTGATGTAAATAAACGAATTTTGGTTCTACGTCTTTGAGCTATATATCCTCGTTTAATTCTAGTCATTGAATAAATTAAATGAAATTTTGATAAATAACTAATTAATTTCTTTTCTTTCAGTTATTTCCTTTAACTTTCCTCGTCTATTAATAACAAAACGGATTCTTTCCAGTGTATAAAATAAAAATTCCAAGGGCTTTTGCTGCTCTAACCTTCCTGTCCACGATTTTTTTATAGGCTTATCACCTCGAAATAAGAACTTGTATTGTGATACTAGGTAGCAAAAAACATAATAAAACAAAGTAGTAAATAGAAAAAATTATAGTGGTTTCCTTCGTTTCTATGGTTGCTTTTTAACGGCTAGGTCCTCTCTATATACCGGAGCCCCCTCCCTCATTTAATCAATACTATTGTTAACTTGTACAGTTCACACTCTTTGGCTCTACCCATCATTATCAAGTAATAGTTCTTTCACAAGGAGACCGACCCATAAAGTAACGGTATTTTATTAAATTATGAAGATTTGCTAAGTAGCTGACCTTCTTAGTCCGTTCTTGCAGGAGTCAAGGGTATAATTTTTCTACTTTTTCAATAGCATTTCCCTGCTTAATGAATACTAATTGCTATTAATGGGGAATTCTTTTTCATTGTAAATTAGATGTATAAGTGATTGGATTTGTACCAATATCAACCATAAATTAATTTGATAACACAATAGAAGGATATGATAGATCCTTTTTTTTCGATATTTTTATTCTTCGTCTAGTAAATGGTATCCTTAGATTCGATCCTATATCACTGTTACTGATCACTTATATTGGATCAATTCTTTTGGACCAGTCCAAAATCTGAACGCGTCGCACATACACCCTAGTACATGTTCCTCGTCGCTGAGGACATCCCCCAAGAGCGGGGGATTTCGTGACTTTTTTGATTGGCTGGCGTGTCTTTCTAATAAGTTGTTTAATAGTTGGCATATTGAATGCTATACATAATGGGATGGTTTAGATCGACCCTAACCGGATAATTATGACTACATTATTTATTAATGTAGTTATCGAATATTTAGAATATTGTATTAACCCCGATAAGAAGATAAAAAAGAAAATTGCATACTTACGTAAAATGGCTCTTATTTTTTTTTATCCAACCGCTACAAGATCAATAAGTCCATAAGTTTGGGCTTCTCTTGCTGACATAAAAGCATCTCGTTCCATGTCTTCGGAAACAACCCATAAAGATTTTCCCGTTCTTTGTGCATAAACCTTTGTGAGGGTTTCACGCATCTTCAGTAGTTCTTTCACTTCCATGATAAAATTTAACATCCTTGTCGTAGAAAAAGAACTAGAGGGTTGATGTATCATTACCCTGATAAAAGATCATAATCAATTTTTATTGTATCTCGAAATAATAATATTTATTTATAATAAGATGAAAAAATAGAAATAGAGAACAACCGTACAGGCTTCTTTTCCACATTGCATACGGCTCTACAATGGAATTCACTTTTATTGCTTTTTTTACCTCTTATAATATAAGATAAATTAATAAGGTCTATCACATATGTAAATGATCCAACAACCACCCTTCTTTTTGGAGTAGTTAAAAAATACTACGATGGTTCCGTTGCTTTATATTTATTTCTTATGTTATTTAGCAATCCCAAAATTTCTTTTTTTTTTTCGTATTTTTTGAAAATAATATATATTGTTAAGAGGTTTTCGGTGTGAAAACAAAAAAGTTTGTGACGCTGAAATAGGTCTCCTGATATCTCAGATAAAATAGGAAATATCCTTTGCCTCATACTCCTTTTTCGATACATAAGTTAACGCTTTTGAAAAAAAAAAATGGAAAATCGAATTGGAAGTGCCATGCTATTATTACTTAATATTTATATTTCATATATTGCGAAGGCATAGTCTTGTCTTCTTTTATTTTTTATCGCAAATCAACTAAAAAATTCATTGGCGCCAAGCGTGAGGGAATGCTATACGTTTGGTAATTTCTCCTCCGACCAGAAGAAAAGATGCCATTGAAGCGGCTAATCCGACGCATATTGTTTGTATGTCTGGTTGCACAAATTGCATAGTATCATAAACAGCTAATCCAGGTATTACCGATCCGCCGGGAGAGTTTATAAACAAATACAAATCCTTGGTATCATCCTCTACACTAAGATATACAATAAGACCAATAAGTTGATTTGAGGCCTCGGGATCCACTTCTTGTCCTAAAAAAATAACTCTTTCTCGATAAAGTCGGTTGAGTGGGATAAAATTGTATTCCCTCTGAACCGTACACGCATCTTTTAATGCATACGGTTCAAGACACATCGCGAAAAAAAAAAAGAATCAATGTATAGATTCTAGTTTTTTTAGTAAAAAAAAAAAAAGAATTCACTAAACCCTTCGGACTAACTTATCATTGATGTATTCTTTCATCGGAATTCAATTCCAATCACGATGTAATTTTCTGGTTCCTAGATGGTCTTCTTGAATTCTTTTAGGTTTCTGCTCTACTCCGAGTAAAGATCTGACCGATTTTGATTTACATATTATAGGACTAGTATCCAAATACTACACCTTTTTGCTACAACGTCTTTTTTTCCAATGAAATAAAATTTCATGTCTCCCGCCAAATAGTAATAATTCAATACATTCATCACATTGCTCAATTTATTATTTAATAACAGAGTGTGATCACTTCTGTTTCTATTAGAAATTAGAAATCGAAGATTCTATAATAAATAGAATTTAATCAAATATGATAGTAATTAAAAATCATAGATATATTACGAATTGGTTTTTTATAAACAGAGCCTGGATAGTTCATTTTATTGTTCGAACCAAAGCAACCATAAATTAGTCGAATTTCTAATATTAATCTGGTTATCCCCTAAGAAAATTGATTTCATTTTCTTCGTTGCATTTCCATTTCACGCTCCAAATTTTTGATGATTCAATCGATTTTTGTTGGTCGAAAGAGAGGATATCTCAATCGGGGAAGAGAATGGGGAAATACCATATTTCCAAATAGATCGGACAAGTCGCACTATAGGTCAACCCATGATTCCTCTTCGTCTCCAGGATTTTGAAAAGTTACTTGTGGAACACCAATAGGCATTAAAGGAAACAAAAAAATGAAGTAGTATATCTCACTTTGATGTGAAAGCGTAAAAATAGGTTTATTATCTTAATAATAGTTTCTCTTTTAGCCTATTTTATCCAGAGATGAAAATAAAAAAAACGACGTTCGGAAAAAAGAAAGACAGAATGAAGAAAATCAATTTGTTACAAATAGGTCTTTTCCTTTGTATGATGAACAAATCTAGATAAAGTTACTCATATAAAATCCTTTCAATGTCCTACCATTGCGCATTGATACTTATCGGGTGTAGAATAAATCTGTTTCTTTTTGTTGCTACAAACAAGTATTAATCCCTTTATAGAGATAATCCACTAAAAAAGTAAAGTAAGGTATTATAGTATGGTTTTTTTACAGTGCAATAAAGTTAAATAGCGTCTATTTTTAATTGAAAAAAAAAAGGGGGTTTTTCCATGGGTTTGCCTTGGTATCGTGTTCATACGGTCGTATTGAATGATCCCGGCCGTTTAATTTCTGTCCATATAATGCATACAGCTCTGGTTGCTGGTTGGGCTGGTTCAATGGCTCTATACGAATTAGCGGTTTTTGATCCTTCTGACCCTGTTCTTGATCCAATGTGGAGACAGGGTATGTTCGTTATACCCTTCATGACTCGTTTAGGAATAACGAATTCGTGGGGTGGTTGGAGTATCACAGGGGGGACTATAACGAATCCGGGTATTTGGAGTTACGAAGGTGTGGCTAGTGCACATATTGTGTTTTCGGGATTGTGCTTTTTAGCAGCTATTTGGCATTGGGTTTATTGGGATCTAGAACTCTTTTGTGATGAGCGGACAGGAAAACCCTCTTTGGATTTGCCCAAGATCTTTGGAATTCATTTATTTCTATCAGGGGTCGCTTGCTTTGGTTTTGGTGCATTTCATGTAACAGGATTGTACGGTCCTGGAATATGGGTATCTGATCCTTATGGACTAACGGGACGGGTACAAGCTGTAAATCCAGTATGGGGTGTGGAAGGGTTTGATCCTTTTGTTCCGGGAGGAATAGCCTCTCATCATATTGCAGCAGGAACTTTGGGCATATTGGCAGGTCTATTCCATCTTAGTGTACGTCCGCCCCAACGTCTATACAAAGGATTACGCATGGGAAATATTGAAACCGTTCTTTCCAGTAGTATCGCTGCTGTTTTTTTTGCAGCTTTTGTCGTTGCTGGAACTATGTGGTATGGATCAGCAACTACCCCGATTGATTTATTTGGTCCGACTCGTTATCAGTGGGATCAAGGATATTTTCAACAAGAAATATATCGAAAAGTGAGTGCCGGGTTAGCTGAAAATAAAAGTTTATCTGAGGTTTGGTCTAAAATTCCTGAAAAATTAGCTTTTTATGATTACATCGGCAATAATCCGGCAAAGGGGGGATTGTTCAGAGCGGGTTCAATGGATAATGGGGATGGCGTAGCTGTTGGTTGGTTAGGACACCCTATCTTTAGAGATAAAGAAGGGCATGAACTTTTTGTACGTCGGATGCCGACTTTTTTTGAAACATTTCCGGTTGTTTTGGTAGATGGAGACGGAATTGTTCGAGCCGATGTTCCTTTTAGAAGGGCAGAATCGAAATATAGTGTCGAACAAATAGGTGTAACGGTTGAGTTCTATGGTGGTGAGCTCAATGGAGTCAGTTATAGCGATCCTGCTACTGTGAAAAAATATGCTAGACGTGCTCAATTAGGTGAAATTTTTGAATTAGATCGGGCTACTTTAAAATCTGATGGTGTTTTTCGTAGCAGTCCGAGGGGTTGGTTTACTTTTGGACATGCTTCATTTGCTCTGCTCTTCTTCTTTGGACACATTTGGCATGGTGCTAGAACCTTGTTCAGGGATGTTTTTGCTGGTATTGACCCAGATTTAGATGCTCAAGTAGAATTTGGAGCATTCCAAAAACTTGGAGATCCAACTACAAGAAGACAAGTAGTCTGATATAATAGATATCTATTTGTATTTTTTGGATTTAGTTTTGTAATTTGGTATAGGATACCAAAAAAATATTCATTTGAATTGCTGTATTTTTTTTTGACTCTTGCTCTGCTCTTTCTTTATCAGGGAGACGATCTCAAATAAACAGGTATGGAAGCTATAATTGTAAACCACGATAGAATCTATGGAAGCTTTGGTTTATACATTCCTTTTAGTCTCAACTCTAGGAATCATTTTCTTCGCTATCTTTTTTCGAGAACCTCCTAAAGTTCCAACTAAAAAGACAAAATGATTTTTCTGTATCTCAATTGAAAGTAATGAGCCTTCAATATTGGGAGGCTCATTGCTTTAACTAGTCTCCGTGTTCCTCGAATGGATCTCGTAGTTGTTGAGAGGGTTGCCCAAAAGCAGTATATAGGGCATACCCAGTAAAACTTACAAGTAAACCCGATAGAAAGATGGCAACTAGTGTTGCTGTTTCCATTATTATAGAGTTTCGAGACCATAAATGATCCATGCTAAGATCATTTATTTACACCAGAATGGTATACAAAGTCAACAGAGCTCAATGAATATAAAATAGGATTTATGGCTACACAAACCGTTGACGATAGTTCTAGATTTGGTTCAAGACGAACTATTGTAGGAGATTTATTGAAACCTTTGAATTCAGAATATGGTAAAGTGGCTCCTGGGTGGGGAACTACTCCGTTTATGGGTATTGCAATGGCTCTATTTGCGATATTCTTATCTATTATTTTGGAGATTTATAATTCTTCTATTTTACTGGACGGAATTTCAATGAATTAGATTCTATTAACTAGTTTTCAAGACAAAGTGAAGTATGTAGTGTAGGTAGGTCTCTGATTCTTAGCCCATTCGATATTTGGTAGCTCGACCGTGCAATTTCTTTCTTTATTTATTTCCGGAATATGAGTGTGTGACTTGTTATAATGGATCCTATGGATAGTACAGCGAATAGGTCTGTCCTTTCATCTTATCTTGCTAGAGAAAGTTTTATTTCGTCGGATATTCTCTTCGTATCTGAAGCACGAAATAGATAAAATAGATTACAAAGTATTAGAACTATGATTCAGACTTAATATTCAGAACTCGTGGCCGGACTTACACATTTTTTTTAGAGTTAGTTTATAAATTGAAAGCTTTTTTTATTTCAAACTCCCGTTTATACATGGTTATTTTGATCGAAGTCCAAGAGTCTCTTTGGATTTTTAGTCATTATGTCTATTGATTGAATAAATGATGATCCAACGGTTCTTACTCAAGGAATTTCAGGGTTTAGTTTGACTGGGTTTTAGTGACTCATCGTGGTTCTAGTATGAATCTGAAGTTGTAATTGATTAATAGGTCTTAACAAGAAAATTCCTATCACTAATAAATAAAATAATTGTAAAGTTTCATCACGCACAAATAAAAAAAAATAGGTAATTATAGAAAAGTCAAGGGGCCTGGTCAACATATATCAACATATAGATGAATGAGCCGACTTGAGGTTTTGGCAGTATAATCACAATAAATAACTTTCGGATTTTTATTTGTTCGTATCGTCAGAAAGGAGTGAATCATATAATTAGACAAGACTGTTTCGAACCCATATCCGATAGAATTTTTTATTTTGGTCTTTATGTTTGAGCCGTACGAGATGAAATTCTCATATACGGTTCTCAGAGGGGAGTACCTCGGTTTACCGGTTTACCTATCTCAATAAAATTTATGATTGGTTCGAAGAACGTCTTGAGATTCAGGCAATTGCTGATGATATAACTAGTAAATATGTTCCCCCCCATGTCAACATATTTTATTGTCTAGGAGGAATTACGCTTACGTGTTTTTTAGTACAAGTAGCTACAGGGTTTGCTATGACTTTTTATTATCGGCCGACAGTTACGGATGCTTTTGCTTCTGTTCAATATATAATGACTGAAGCTAACTTTGGTTGGTTAATCCGATCAGTTCATCGATGGTCGGCAAGTATGATGGTACTAATGATGATCCTACACGTATTTCGTGTGTATCTCACAGGTGGCTTTAAAAAACCTCGAGAATTGACTTGGGTTACAGGTGTGGTTTTGGCTGTATTGACCGCCTCTTTTGGTGTAACTGGTTATTCCTTACCTTGGGACCAAATTGGGTATTGGGCTGTAAAAATTGTAACGGGTGTACCGGAAGCTATTCCTGTAATAGGATCGCCTTTGGTAGAGTTATTGCGCGGAAGTTCTAGTGTGGGCCAATCCACCTTGACTCGTTTTTATAGTTTACATACTTTTGTATTACCTCTTCTTACCGCCGTATTTATGTTAATGCACTTCCTAATGATACGTAAGCAAGGTATTTCGGGCCCTTTATAGTAAAGTATATCATAGCTATTTGTAATCAATCATTCGGGTAGGAACAATACTAGTTTATTGCTACAAATATGTATTATTGAAAAGAATAAGACATGTATTTGGATATATATCTTCAACTCTACAAAAATAGATAAGTATATTATTTATTTGACAACTCATAGTTGAAGTCAATCTTAGGAAGATTAAATGGATTATGGGAGTGTATGACTTGAACTATTGATTGGGCTGTGCAGAATCGATATATTTTTTTATCTGCCACATTTGAATTCACAACTAAAAATGTGTATTTGTTCTAACCAGCGTGAAATCCCCATACATAAGATAAGCGGTTTTGATTGAAGAAAATATTTTTTTCTATGATCAAACTTGATGAGGTCATATATGAATAGG